CATTGCGATCAGCCTTATGTTTTAAGCGGCGGCCAAAGATCCTTTTCAGTCCGCTTGCTCACGAAAGCACTTGGAGGCAACCCGTTAGAAAACGAGTGGCTTACGCCAAAGCTTTGAAACCTTAGTTTCGTTCGATCACAGTTTAAATATAACTTTTTATTTTTAAAATGTCAACCATCAACTATGTTCAAGGAAAATAATCAATCCCAACCCCAAATAGTTAAAATTAAAATTAAAATAAATTCTGGTAAATCTTGTGCGATGAAATTCTAAACTAAAATTAAAGTATTTGCTTTTGCCTCACGCGCACACGCGCACACGCACACACGCACACACGCACACACGCACACACGCACACACGCACACACGTTTAGTATATACATAAACTCTAATATATACCTGTAATTATGCTTTTAGTTACCAAGCCCTTCGATCTTCGATCTCCGTGCCCCCTTCGCTCACTTGCGTTCGCTCAGGGTCCGCTGCACTCATTATAATTTTTTATTTTGGTTTGTCTATTTAACTAGATTTTTTTTATAATTTTGATATAATAGGCAGGGGAGCTTTTCAAAGCTCCCCTGCCTATTATATCAATAAAAAAGGAAAAACATGAATTAAACTTGTAAATATCCTGTTCCGAGCAATTTTTAGCGGTTTTTGAGTGGTAGGATTCTAATTTTTGTTTTTATATATAGGTTCGATACGTTTCCAGGTATTTTTATAACTAGTGTTATTCTTTTTTAGTCAAATTTTATGGTAGAACCCCTGTTTTCCCCAAATTTATTGGGTTTACTTAAAATTATGTTTATAATAAAGTAGGCTGAACGTGCTCTGCTTTCATCGCACTCCTTGCGGCAAGCCTACTTTATTATAACTTTTTTTTTGACTTTGTCTAGTAGCCTTCAGATAATTTTTTATAAGTATTTTGTAACAAAATATATAATTTTAAAAATACAAATTCACCTAAAACTACTGTAAAACTACTCTAAATTTGTGTACTAAATATTCCTTTAAAATTATGTTTATAATAAAGTAGGCTGGACGTGCTCTGCTTCAATTGGCAACGCACTCCTTTCGGCAAGCCTACTTTATTATAACTTTTTTTTTGACTTTGTCTAGTAGCTTTCAGATAATTTTTTTAAAAATACAAATTCACCTAAAACTACTGTAAAACTACTCTAAATTTGTGTACTAAATATTCCTTTAAAATTATGTTTATAATAAACCAGGCTGAACGTGCTCTGCTTTCATCGCACTCCTTGCGGCAAGCCTATTTTATTATAACTTTTTTTTTGACTTTGTCTAGTAGCCTTCAGATAATTTTTTTAAAAATACAAAAAATCTGTGCGAAAAATTATATATTTTGTTACAAAATACTTATAAAGTGATAGCGAATTCGTTGAAAAAAGGACTTTATCATAAAGCAGCACGTTAATAGTTCGATACCGTCGGCAACAGGGTACGCCCTTAACACAGTCCTGAAATTAAAATTTTCGGAAAATATACCAATTTTTATTATTTAAGGAATAAAAACATAAATAATTTGATTCTAGACTCATTTTTACACTTTAGAGTCTACTATAAATTTTTGACCCCCGTCCCTGAGAGGGTGCGGTATCGAACTTTTGTGGGCGGGGTTAGTACGGGTCTTATTTTTTTCGAAGTTTTAGGCATTTATTCAGTGTTTTTGAGGTATTTTGTAACAAAATATATAATTTTTCGCACAGATTTTTTGTATTTTTAAAAAAATTATCTGAAGGCTACTAGACAAAGTCAAAAAAAAAGTTATAATAAAATAGGCTTGCCGCAAGGAGTGCGATGGAAGCAGAGCACGTTCAGCCTGGTTTATTATAAACATAATTTTAAAGGAATATTTAGTACACAAATTTAGAATAGTTTTACAGTAGTTTTAGGTGAATTTGTATTTTTAAAATTATATATTTTGTTACAAAATACTTATAAAAAATTATCTGAAGGCTACTAGACAAAGTCAAAAAAAAAGTTATAATAAAGTAGGCTTGCCGCAAGGAGTGCGATGAAAGCAGAGCACGTTCAGCCTACTTTATTATAAACATAATTTTAAGTAAACCCAATAAATTTGGGGAAAACAGGGGTTCTACCATAAAATTTGACTAAAAAAGAATAACACTAGTTATAAAAATACCTGGAAACGTATCGAACCTATATATAAAAACAAAAATTAGAATCCTACCACTCAAAAACCGCTAAAAATTGCTCGGAACAGGATATTTACAAGTTTAATTCATGTTTTTCCTTTTTTATTGATATAATAGGCAGGGGAGCTTTGAAAAGCTCCCCTGCCTATTATATCAAAATTATAAAAAAAATCTAGTTAAATAGACAAACCAAAATAAAAAATTATAATGAGTGCAGCGGACCCTGAGCGAACGCAAGTGAGCGAAGGGGGCACGGAGATCGAAGATCGAAGGGCTTGGTAACTAAAAGCATAATTACAGGTATATATTAGAGTTTATGTATATACTAAACGTGTGTGCGTGTGTGCGTGTGTGCGTGTGTGCGTGTGCGCGTGTGTGCGTGTGCGCGTGTGTGCGTGTGCGCGTGAGGCAAAAGCAAATACTTTAATTTTAGTTTAGAATTTCATCGCACAAGATTTACCAGAATTTATTTTAATTTTAATTTTAACTATTTGGGGTTGGGATTGATTATTTTCCTTGAACATAGTTGATGGTTGACATTTTAAAAATAAAAAGTTATATTTAAACTGTGATCGAACGAAACTAAGGTTTCAAAGCTTTGGCGTAAGCCACTCGTTTTCTAACGGGTTGCCTCCAAGTGCTTTCGTGAGCAAGCGGACTGAAAAGGATCTTTGGCCGCCGCTTAAAACATAAGGCTGATCG